GGAAAGCTAGCCATGCTTTATGGTGAATACTGTCAGGTTTAAATGCTTTGAGATCGTAAAGACTGTAATATAATATTCCTCAATAAGGAAGAATCGTCGTGATTTATGACTTCGGAAAGTATTTGATTGAAAGTAATCTAGCATCATGATAACATCTTTTCGACTTTGTATAGACCATTGATAGTAACCATTTTGACTACTATCAAAGTAGAGACTTCCTCCAAATACTACCTTATAAGACTCTACATCTTGTAGAAGTTTATTAGTTACTCGAATACTTAGTTGAGGTAGTCCATGCTTCATAGCTATAGTAATAGTACCATCAGCATCAAAGAATCCTGCAAACCAATTTGATTGAGCATCTAGTGGAATAGGTATAATTACGGGGATTTCCAGTACTTGACAGACACGATGTAGTTGAAGTAGTCGTGCTGAATGTCGAATATGACCATTTATACAATTCATTAGTTTAATCATACCAAGGTGATTATGTAGTCGATAACGATAAGCTTTAGCACCTGCTCGCATTTTATTTTAATACTTCCACCAAGCATATCATATGTTGGATATATATATCGTAGTAGTGGTAGATCTTCAAGTCCCATAGTAATTTCAAGAGAAGTATATCCTTTTTTACTAACTTGAATACTTCCATCACCATCGATAATTCCAGCTAGCCACTCACAGAAGGATTTAGGATAAGTTGTTGCGCGTGTAGTCTCTGAGGTTCCTACTAGACTGCTTTTATGTCGTTGGTTACCTGCTGATTGTGTCTTAGATACCCCATTTTGACTAGATCGGGGTAGAACTTATGAACATAGTAGGAGTACCATTAAGCAGACAGTCCCAGCATATAGCGCAATGCGTATTCAGATTTGAATCTGAAAAGGGCCATTTAAAACCGAAGAACCGAAAGAGATGCTGGTATAATATTGGGTCTCCCCCTCCAGCAGGATCAAAAAAGGTTGTATTAAAGTTTCGATCAGTTAATAACATGGTAATTGCCCCTGCCAGTACCGGAAGTGATAATAAAAGTGGGAATGCTGTCACTAGAACGGACCAAACAAATAGGGGTGATCTATGCATAGTCATTCCAGGTCCACGCATGTTGGAGATAGTTGTTATAAAATTGATAGAACCTAAAATGGATGAAACACCAGATAGATGAAGACTAGAAATTGCTAAATCAACTGCTCCTCCAGAATGGCTGGTAATACCACTTAAGGGCGGATAGACCGTCCACCCAGTTCCGCTACCCACTTCTACTAAGGCTGAGCTTAATAGGAGCAAGAGACTTGGTGGCAACAACCAGAATGAAATATTATTTAATCGTGGAAATGCCATGTCAGGCGCACCTATCAGAATCGGAACAGACCAATTACCAGATCCACCTATCATCGCCGGCATAACCATAAAAAAGATCATTAAAAAGGCGTGAGCCGTTATTAAAACATTATAAAGTTGATGATTCCCACCAAGAATTTGATCGCCGGGGCGTGCTAATTCCATACGAATCAGTACGGAAAAGCATGTGCCCATCACTCCAGCAATGGCACCGAAGATGAAATATAGAGTCCCTATATCTTTGTGGTTAGTGGAGAAAAGCCATCGAACCAGATTTGTCATAGTTGATTGACTTTATTTGTAAAAAGGTTCCGCTCCCCCCAAAGAAAAAAGGGGAGACTTGCTCTCCCAATGAAGGAAGACCTTTAGGCAAAGGTTGGTTTTTTCCAACCAGGATGAAGCTAAATCAAGCTTATGTCGAGACGGAACACGAAGTCAATCATGATTAGCTTTCGATCAAACTTTCGTAAAAAGTTTTCTTCTTCTTCGCCTAGTTGTTCCTCTTGTTCTTTCAGAGGGGATACCTTCTTTGGTTCCAGATTTGCGGGTTCACTTTTCTACGATGCTCTTGGTGAAAGACAGTAGACGAGCTAACCCGCCTCTGTCCGCGCTTTCTTCTTGATTGTTGAGTCCTGCACCGGGCCGAGGAGTTCTTCAATCAAGCAAAAGCTACCCGAGGAGATCGATCAGCCAGAAGGTAACCTAGTAACCATCGGGCCCCAGGTTCCTAGCCGAAGGGTGTTGTCCGAAAGGATGGCCCCGGGCGTTGAGTTGCGGCTCCGCGATGGACGGTAAGCGCTGGTGGCGAAGAGTTCCCTTCTGGTTGATTGGGTGGATGCGGAGCAATAGGTCGAATTACTATATAAAGAATAGTTTACAACTATAGGATTTCTTGTTTGAGTAGGAATATGAATATTTCGGTTTTTCTCGTTCCTTCTCTTCGATAAGAATAGGGATTTGAAATGATATAAATTCCTCTTCATTCTGTTGTGCTCATCGAAATAACTGCCTAAGCATAGCATACGGATCCATCTTTGTGTCTTCTTCTTGCATAGAAGAACGCAACTGTTGTAAAAACTTGGATTTTAGTAGTACCTTCTTAGTTTTGAGTTTTCGGTTTAGTTTTGGTTCTTCTCCACATTCTGACCGTCCTATGAATTTTTCAACTTCTATTTCGATATAGAAAGATCTCCTTATTTCTTCACCGCGGGTTCTCGCATCATTTTCTTGAAAAGATATTATATCACCGTGGGACACTTTTAAATGAATAATGTTTACCATTCTATGATTCACACAAACCCTTCGATGACTGATCGGCTGCCTTGCTTGAGGAATAGTTTCACGAAAATGGAGACGAACCGGAATAACGTCCGATCTTGTTTCTGGATTGAGTAGAAAGGGGATATATGATCGTTTTCTTCTTCTGTGCATCTCTGTGATGGGTAAATCTCCATGAAAAAGGGACAACTTTCGTGTAGTTTGTGATTGAATGTAACTGTTAAGATTTTTTCGAGAAGAAATATTTCTCTTAATAGATCTCTTCTTGTTTCTCAATCTTTTGAGAATGCGGCGTTGTATTATTGTAAGTTCTCTGTTCCAAACATTTCCTGAAAGTAGACGACAAGTTTTAAATCTTAATGCAGGCAAGGCATATCTCGTTGAATCAGTCTTTTTCGCCACATCGCGTATAACGGGAATCGAACCCCCTCTGCTGCTGTCGGGCGGATAGAGAATGCAATACTTCGACCCTGTTAGGAGTAGGTTTGTTTTAGCTTGCCCCTTTCTTCTTATTAGTAAGATAGGTTTGGAAACCTATTAATAAGTAATAAGGTAAGCTTCCAAAGCTCCGTTCCTCTAGTCAATAGAAGAGGGGGCTTCCCCTGCTACAACTTGTTTGTACCACATATCAGCGAAAAAGATCGTTCAGTGAATCAGAACCAAGAAGCGATGGCCTTAGAGGCTTTTTCCAGGACAGAGTTGATTGCTCTTCTTCCGCTTAGTGAGCTAAGTCAAACCTTTCCAAGTCATGGGCGCGTGAAACTAAGGTTTTGAAAATGAAAAGCAGACCTTGAGCCGTAGAACCCCCAAGCCAAGAGTTCAGACAGAAGCAAGGATTTCAGATAAATAAAAAGATGATGGAGTTCATTAAAAATAAAAAGAATCGTGCAACTTTCGAAAAAGTAGGGCTTCTTATGCCTGAAATACTAGCGCATGTGAATCTGAAAGAAGCATATGATCTTCTGAGGAAATCTTATTACCTGAATAAGAAGATAAAGAATTGATTTCGACTTGATCTTATTCTCCAACCCGCTTATCTCGTAATGAGAATAGAATAGGAAAAGTCCGTAACGAAAGTACGCCTGCGCGCTCTATGTATTGAAGTATTGAACACGAACCGAACTACTCTACGCATAGCCGAACACATATCGATCAAGTGTTGGGCTCTGCTTTTGCCATTGCTGGTCATTCTTGATTCGTTGCAAGACTGGGACAAGGCTCTCGTCCTAAACAAACTCTTCATCCTCGAAAGAGTAGGATTGTCTTACCGCTTTTAGCGCTTGTTTTCCTGAGCCCGAAAGTAGGAGCTTTCCAGAAGTCCGCATATTCCGGATTCCACGCTGCTAATGAGCTTGGATGTTCTGAGCGAGTTATGATTCTTTTCCTCCTTTGCTTTGTCCGACAGCAGGGAGGCATCTACTGAGCGGGATGCTAGGAGTTACGGCTCTTTTACCAGGGGATCTAAGCAGTTCTGGTAGCTAGTCCAATCACTGGTAGCTGCTATCCAATCGTGAAACTTCCCCGACTGCAGATCGTCCCTGCATAGGCCTTCCACACGTTCACCTACTGAGGAGTAGGTCCAGGTAATATCCGACCAGGGAAAGGCAAGGAATGTACTTTTGCTCGTCTTTCTATCCCGATGTCGGTAAATAGCTTCCCCAAGGAAGGCCCATCAGAATCTCCTTGTCTTGCCTGATCCCAATGCTCAAAAAGTAGAGTTTTTTCTGGGTTCCCCAAGTCCTTTTTCAAGAGTAGGAGAAGAGTTTTCTGACTAGTCGCAGTAAGCATAAGAGTAAGAGGCCTATCGTCTTCACTCTTGACTTTGTTGTTGAACAAAGAGAACAGAACTCTAAATAAATAGAAGAAGCCTACCTTCTAAGCCAATCTAGCGTGAGCTGGTCCGAAAGGGTTAGCAAGTTTGGACCATTGATCGAACTAATTGAACGATTAGACGAGTAAAGGGATCTACGAGTGGACGATTGATTAACAACAAGAAAGAAACACTTTGAGTTTACCGATTGATGAACATTCATTAGCCCTTTAGCAACAGACGCAGACACGCCCATTCGACGAGCAAGGAGCTGCTGGTTACCGAGTCATCTCCGGACGCAGGGCAACAGAAAGACAGAAAAGAAAATACCCATCCAATATAGCGCCGCTCATAGAGTATAGTGTTAAGGCACTTGCCCGACCTCAAAATGAACGTGTAAAATCCTTTGCAGGCCGGGCGATGAGGTACGGCACACTAGTAGTAGGAGACTTTATCAAAGAATTCGAAACTATTATCATACTTGGATAAATATCCAGAGGGTAAGAGTCCGATCGAGTGAATGGGACTGGTGTCTGCCATTTTACGACATAGGCCCCGTTAAGTTGCTTGATCACTAACTCGGACGTAGACCATTAGGCTTTGTATTCGAGGGCGAGTTCAAGACCTGCTCTCAAAGCTTCATATTCGGTCTGGTGAGCATCCTTCCGTTAAGTTAAGGCTAAGGAGTGAGGAATGATGGCATTGTCTGGTGAGACAAACACAATGCCGATCCCTGATTGATTATCCCTAGGGTTGCTCTTTTTCTACTTGCTTACTTGTTAGAGTAAGGTAATGCCAATTCACTTAGAAGAATAAGTAAGGCACATTTATGTGTTAAAAAAAAAAGCTCGTGAACCATAACTAATGAGACACTTCATCAACTGATGGAAGAAAGAAATGCAGACTCGTAGGAATGCATTGACAGCTAGTTTTTGGAAATAGAATAGGATACGTACGGAATTAACTGAGAGAAAGATTGGAAGTCCAACTTCGCCCAACCTCGTACGAACTTGTGATCGAAATGCAACATAGGTGGAAGTCTCAGAATGGAACTCGTCGAACTAAGCCACATGGTTATTAGTGAAAATCATTGAGCTACCTTTTTCTCGGTAAAAGACCATGGAGCTCCCTTGAAGCTGGAAAGATTCCAAATCAACAAGGCAGGAGAGAGATTTAGATGTCATACCCTAGTAATACCCCGCTTTCCTAAATCCATGAATTTTTGAAGTTATAGGGGGAACTCCTGACTATGCCAGGAAAAAGATCTTATATATTATTATATATAATAATAGAAAGTTTGACTATTTATCCAATTTATATCATTATTATGTATAGTAATAGTACAAGTACACTACTTCAGCAAACTTCGCTTCATTTAGTTCAGTTTGAGTTTAGATTTATTCTGTAAAATAAAAAGAATGAAATAATTCTAAATAAGAATTAAGGAGTCTTTATTTTATGTCGCGTTACCGAGGACCTCGTTTCAAAAAAATACGTCGCCTGGGGGCTTTACCAGGACTAACTAATAAAAGGCCTAAAGCCGGGAGTGATCTTAGAAACCAATCGCGTTCCGGGAAAAAATCTCAATATCGTATTCGCCTAGAAGAAAAACAAAAATTGCGTTTTCATTATGGTCTTACAGAACGACAATTACTTAAATACGTTCATATCGCCGGAAAAGCCAAGGGGTCAACAGGTCAAGTTTTACTACAATTACTTGAAATGCGTTTGGATAACATCCTTTTTCGCTTGGGTATGGCTTCGACTATTCCCGCAGCTCGCCAATTAGTTAATCATAGACATATTTTAGTGAATGGGCGTATAGTAGATATACCAAGTTATCGCTGCAAACCCCGAGATATTATTATGGCGAAGGATGAACAAAAATCTAGAACTCTGATTCAAAATTCTCTCAACTCTTCCCCTCTGGCGGAAGTGCCAAACCATTTGACTCTTCACCCAGTCCAATATAATATAAAGGACTGGTCAATCAAATAATAGATAGTAAATGGGTCGGTTTAAAAATAAATGAATTGCTAGTTGTAGAGTATTATTCTCGTCAAACTTAATTAAACCTAAACGCAAATAAAATAGCGGGGGTTTGGGCAATTTTATTCCCTTTTATCAAATCAAATTCAATTAACCTAAGGTTAAGTAAGCAAAATACGGGTTTGATCTCGTTTATGTATCATAGGGGCTATTTTCATATTCTTTCCGGTATTCTTCCTAGTCGCGGAAAGTGGGAATAGAGAATCTATGTCAATGAAGGGTTTAACTGGTGGAATAAAGGTCTCCATTGCTCGGTATTTTTAATAAAAAGGATCTATTAAGTGCAGGTGCGGAAAGAGAGGGATTCGAACCCTCGGTAAACAAAAGCCTACATAGCAGTTCCAATGCTACGCCTTGAACCACTCGGCCATCTCTCCTGCATAATGATTATGAATCAAAAACCCAGTGAATAGTGAGTTCTTCATATTCGATTCTAGATTATTGGATAGGTATAACCAATCTATTTTCACTATATATTACAAATCAAAATAGAAAATTTTGCATCAAAGTAAAAAAAGACCTTTCGAGGCCCCAAGACAATTATTTTCTTATGAATTTTTTTGATTTGTAATTTTTAGAAAAGGGGGGGTTCATGTTTGCAAAAATGACTCCTACTATATTCGACTCGATTAAATAAATGAATTAGAACGAATCAACTGATTGATAGGTCTAGATTTTTTAGACTAGGGTTAATGGATACCTTTCTATAATAATTCTATATAGACTACGATTCCATACCTTAACCTTACAAATTCTCAAATTTTTTTCCGGCTTTAGAGTTCTCAACAACAAACCCCTTCCCTCACCCCTCTATTCTAGATTGATAAAACATTTTGTATAGTGGATTGTATACCTGCTATGTACATAAGATAAATAAAGAGGTGGTTATTCTATTTTCATCATAGAATGATTTTTTCCTCTTTGTATCATAATTCAACCAAAATTTATCGAGTTATTTGAATCTGTAACTTCAACGAAATCGGAATAGTTCGCTTCGTTGGTATACTACTACATTAGGATGAAATCGAACCGGGTTGGACTATTTCTTATTGATTCCTGTCAAATGTCAAAAAGGAACAATTGGAATAGAAAGCCCATAATTTTTTTTGTAAATCAATCTATTTTTATGTTATTTCGTACTGTATAATTCTTTTCTTTGTGGGATCAAATGGGGAACTAGTTTCCCTTTGATGAATCCGACATTTATAGAATGCACAATCCGTTTGTACTTTTTGTTCTCGTCGTATACTTGCTTGAAAGTGTTCATATTCTGGCGGATCATAAGAACTATGACGACCGTTCCTGTGACTAAGAATCCAAGAACAATGGCGCCATAATATGCGGATACAAAGGAATTCAGATAAAAGTGGACTGATTCTGTCATTTAGTTTCTTTCTCTTACGGACATCTAAGACTAAGAAATATTTCAAGGAAGTCCATTATTGAGAGAAGTGGTGATCTCGTCTTGCTTGCTGGGAGAGAGGAAGCTTCCGGACCACCTTTTCCAGCCAGATAGCGAGCGATCACTCAGCAATGAACACTAACTGAAAGCGGCCGGGAATGAGTACCTATCCCTTACGGGAATCGAACCCGTGTCTTCGACATGAAAAGACGATGTCCTAACCACTGGACGAAAGGGACCAAAACAAAAAGCCATTCTTCATATACCTCAGCTCCGAGAATAGAAGTGGTTCATTTTGTTTCTATACGCAATTCAAGATTTCGTTTGTGTTCATGTTGGCGATTTCTGATGTGAATTCGGCGGGTCGTCCCCCCCTTCCTACGGGTTCCCTCACCGACCCAGTGACACACCAACCATGCCCCTTCTCTTTCTCCGATCATAAAGCCCCCTGATCCCTTTATTTTCTTTTTCTTTCATCCCCCCTGAATAAGTAAGACCCCGCTCTTTCGAATTCAAAAAAAAAAGCAATTGCCTTGTTCGCATTAAAGCTTAACGTTGAGAAGTATGCCTCACGCCTAAGCCGAATTCTTATCATTGGCCAGTCTTCTATTGAAGAAAGGCGATCTCAGATCAGGGAACCAAAGTCTCGTTAAAAGGTGCTGGTGAACCAGGCTCTATCCGACTCAAGACAGGGCAAATCATAGTTCTATTCTGAAGGCTAGCGAGATGCTTCACACATGTGAGTTGTTGAAAAGCTTAAGAGAAGAACGAAAGAACCCGGAGCTAGGAGTACCAGAGCGAATACCTCGCATATCACCTTGATTCCTTCTTTTTGATTTGATTTCTCGAAAGCGGCTTTATTTTAGAATGTGTTAATAACGAGAATGAGAAGCAAATAGCAGCAGGTTCTATTGCTTACTTACGGAAATTGCTACTACCGCCAACTGGTCTATTTGGTCTATCGATCCGTAGAGCTAACATTGAAGCCAACGTGGAGAGATCCATGCCCGGCTGAGAGGTAGAATATCCCCTTCTTCTTTCGGTGATGCGATATCCGGCTTGATCGGGACCTACTGCTGCATGTATTGATTGGAAATTCATTCTTCCGGCTTGCATATGATATGCATAGGACCTCGCACCTATCGTCTGTTTTGGACCATTCTTTGGTCGAAATCGTCTATCTCGGGGCTGAAAGGGACCTTTAGTCCATCATTTGCATTTGAGGATGCCCTTCCTCATCAAAACAAAAGATGGGCTCGGATTAGTAGGAACTGTCGCCGCAGTGGGACAAAGACCTGGTGTTGATATGTTTGCAGAGCTCTCTTGCCCAAGTCTTATTGATCAATTGTGTACGTCTGTAGGTCACGGTCACGTCGTAACGATTCTTTCGATATCGGCCTTGCACCACTTCTTTTTTCCGGTTCCGAAACAACTTGGGTGAAAGAGGGTTCTACCGGGAAACCATGGATTTTTGAGTTTTCGCCATTGGTTACTGGTTGAGCCACTGGAATGGAATGAGATAAGAATCTCTGTAGATCTTTCTTCTCCACTTACTCGTAACAGGCTTTTCTTCTGTAGAATACTTCTTCCGAATGGCATAATTGTCCGATTTATTCCTCGATCTTAAAAGTGAGCTCTTCCTTTTTTGTTCTTGGGGATGATCTATTCTTAGACTGAGACAACTCTTGCACAAGATTTGAACCATAATTCGGAACGGGAGGTCATTTCCGTAACTCCATCTGGTTTACTTTGTCTTGTGTCTCCGAAAGAAATGGTCCATTTATTGATGGGCGAACGACGGGGATTGAACCCGCGCGTGGTGGATTCACAATCCACTGCCTTAATCCACTTGGCTACATCCGCCCCTACCCCCACACAGGTTTAAGTCTCCATCTACGATCAGATCCTTTCTGAACTCCCCTATGACTGCTATCAAAGAGAAGCTTTTTCCTATAGTTATAGTTGCAGGTCCGGGGGAAAGAAAGCTTCAAACAAAACAAAGAGGTTGGGCTGGGCTGTTCACTTCATTGATTTGACTTCACTTTACTTAAGATTAAAGATAGGGGCCGGGCGGGCAGTGAAGGCTCATTTAGTAGACAGCGAGCGAGCAGCAAGCACCTACCTACTCCTAACAAAATGAAAAGCAGCAAGCGGAACTTTCAGAAGCGAGCCCCCATCAGAGAAAACCATTGCACGCTAGCCTCTTGTATAGGGTTCCAAACCTGCGCACCCCTTTTCTACAAGCTTTGAAGCCCCTTTCTACAAACCTTTGACGAATCTAATCTAAAATAAACTCGAAGAGCTTTCTTCGCATGCTTGAGCGCATCCCCTTTCTATTAGTAAGGTTGTCAAAAGGTAGGTTTCTTACTTAGTGCTTGTGCGCTAACTAAGGTTTGAAGACGCTCGACCAACGGGAGAGGAAGGGGAATAGTAACAACAACATACTAATGTGAGGGTAAAGTAGTAGTTAATCACTAATAAAATAATAGGGAGGAGGAAGTAAGGGGAAATAAGAATAATGGTAAACCAGAGTCACCGGTTGGCGGGAGTTCCAACTTCCAAAAGAGGAAGGTACGATCCATCAAATTGATTCATGAGAGGGAGGTTGAATCTTTCCTTTCCTGTAGTAGTTGGAGTTGAAGGTGTGGCACACCAGCTTGGTCTTTCTGTATAAATGTATTTGCCGGTTGGCTGGTCAACGGTTGAGCTGTCTGGCCAGTTCTTATTTCAAAAAATATATGCCGGTCTGAGCTCTCTTGCTTGGGGTCCGGTAAATCCGTTTACCAAATCAATATCTCCACTGCGGTACACTTCTCCCCAATATGAGATAGATTGCAGCTATAGTCAGAACTCCAACTGGGCCAATGGCGTAATGTTGACCTGAGGTAGCGAACGAAACAGCAAATGGATGGAAATTCTCCACCCAATGACAGCCTTTTTTTTGTATCTTCTCGTGTGGATCACACCACCGTTTGAAGATTTTCTGCCATCACCTACGCAATTTCAAAGTTGCATTTTGAATGAAATAATACATGTTCCATCTCGAGTTTCATTGCTCGATGGAGGAGTCGTGAATTAGTTGTGGTATCCTGTACTGTAACCGGTACTTGATCATTGGGTAGTGCCCGACCTGAGTAAAGTTGTAGTGATCCTTCCTACCGAAAAGGTTGGAAAGTCTCATTGAGTTCCCAGCTTGGCCTACGCTACGATCGTTAGAACTCCCTCCAATCGGTTCAAAGCCGCAGATCAAGGTTGTTGTGCTTTCTCTTTGTCCAGAAGACTAAGTAGTTGACGAGGTCTCATTTCCTGACTACTAAAAGGCAACAAGCCTTGTTTGTTGCCAGTCTCGCATAGCGAAGAAGGGACTTGTCTCATTGAATTTTAGGGACCTGGTAAAGAGGGTAGGTGGGTGGGGAAGGAAGTGCGAGATCCGGTCATTGAGAACAAGATATTGAAAGCTTCAAACAAGTAGTCCGCTAAGGTATCAAAATAGAGCTGCCAGAGGCAAGCCGAAGCGGAGAAGGGTTCTCCTAAAGAGTCTCTCTGAGTAGTCTATCAAAGCACAACGAGAATGGCTCTGACTAAGCATCTGGTGAGGGATCAGCTGTGAAGCTAGAAAAGCCAGATGAGGCTGGTGACAAGTTCAAATTGTACTTTTTGTGACCAATATCTGATCGAGAAATGAGTTGATGAACCCTCGTGGGTGGTCTTACCAGAGATAGGAATTGATCCATTTTTCGATGATCCAACGGCAGAGCCTGTGAGATGGGCGCTTGACCTCTCCACGCCACCCTGTGATTCCGCCCGGAGGTCTTATCCTCTCCATCGGTCCAAATGTCGATAGTGGAGTAGGCTTTAAGAGCCAATCCTTCCAGCAAGCATATTACAACTCTGGCATTCTTTACTCGAGTTGTGGGAAAAAACCATCTTTTCCAGAAAGAAAGGCTGTAGGACCGGGCAAATGGCCGAAATCTTAGCAAAGCCTGCCGGGTTAGGAACTTCTCAAAATTCATCGATAAACATACGAATTTATAGGAAGGAGGAAACCAGATCCAAGACTGAAGGATGTAAGTGAGCTTTCAGTTGGTCTAAGAGGGTTTCGTGGTCTACGTTCATGTGAAGATGGGAGTAGGCCAAAGGAAGAGCGTCTTGGACTTCAAGCAATAGGTGGGTACATTATCAGAGTAGGGGCACCGCTTCTCCCGCACCGGCTGCTAAGGCAGATGTTCTCCTAGCTACAGTTCTCCTGACGGAGGGAGTCTTACACTTGCGCCATTCTTACACAGATACGCGATTCGGACAAGACATACATGGGAAAAGCGCTTCCTCTTCAACGGCCAATCACCCACGAGCATCCCTGATCTACAGTACTAAACCAAAGAGCGAAGACCCGATTTCCTGCTTAACAGACAGAATAGGAGAAGCGTTCATTCACCCAAAGACAGAAGAATCCCTTTCCTTTTTATCTTCCTGAATCCAAGGCCAAAGGCTCGTAAAAGTGGGATACCTTGTTCGGGGTTAGCATGAAAAGGTGGTTCCTTTCTCAAAGGTTGTTCGAATGTAGCTCTCTCGCCTAAAGCGTACTTGTTCGAATGCTGTTCTAGCCCCTGGATCTTTCGTACTTGTTTGTTAAATGCCTCCGTTTTCATGTGCTCACGGGTGGGTAGCACGCAACGTCTTATAGTATGACTGATGTACGGTTTGAAAGTGGTCTAATCTCCTTTGGTTACTAGATTCGTCAACTGAATCGTTAATATCCCTAAAGTAAAGAGAAGGGGGAAGAGCCGGCAGTCCATGTTAGCAGGGCAGGTGAGGAGGGATAGGTTTTCAAGGTGGGATCGGAAGGGGGAGTACGTGGTCTACCTATCTGCTTCCTTAGAAGCAGGCTGATTAGCGCTCTTCGCGCAACGCTAGTACGACTTCTTACGCTTAATCGGTACAGTGGCAACATACGCACTAAATCGACCCTACGGGATAGGCTCTTAGTCACGGTGTGTAAAGGGCATTCAATGCAATCAGCGGTAATAAGCGAGAATTGCCTCAGTTCGTAAATCAAATCAACAGGAGAAGACAACGAAAGCATGGTACGCTAACAGCTCTAAGGAGCAGCTTCTCTTGTTTGTTCCTTCTGGTCTGTTCAAGAGGACTCAAATTCCCTTTCCAGATTACTTAGGTTCATTAACCAGACTACTTCTAATATCAGAGAAAAGAGAATAGCTTTGAGTTTCATGAGTCCCAAGCCCGAGAAAGAGTAGGCTCATAGTTCCTGACTAGTGTCGTAAACTGGCAAGCACTAGTGGCAGTAAGCATAAGAGTAGAGACCGATCGATTGCCCCAGCTAGATTGGCATATCTACGACTACAAATCCAAGATTCTATTCACTGAAAGAAAAGAGAAAGTACCGGATAAATGGGATTTCTCAAAAGAATCTGGTCACGCCATTCCTTTCAAATCCTATGAATCACACACCTGAACCACTATCCTAATCTTCGCATGCTGGGCTTGGAACTATATCCCCAGGTCTCAGTTTAGACGCTCTAACTATCTGGCAGGAATTCTATCCTTAGATTAGCGCTTGTGCTAAGGAAGGGAAACTAAGGCTAAGGGTCTGAAAGAGTTCACGATCTGATCTATGGAGATGTTAACCCTCTTCTGACTATGAAGATGCCTCGGTTTTCACAAGGAACTGTTTTACCGCTTTTAGCAACTTTCACAGTTATATGAAATGCAACTTTTCGAAATTGAATCGAAGTCTAGGAAGGGGAATTAAGTTTGATCATTTCACAGTTATATGAAACGCAAAAAAGTCACATTCAAATCGGCATCTAGGAATGAAAAGCTGGTTTGCAACTTTCGTCGATAGGCGAGATGAACGATAAGAAGATGCTCTTCAGAATGAAAATAAACTTGCTACCTTTTCTCGGTAAGGGAGATGGCAAATCAGAAAGTGAAATGGGCCAATATTAGTGGAAATCGACGAGCTAACATTTGCATTATAGAAAGCGGGAAAGATGCAAAAAGAAGATCTCTCTATTGAAAGCTTTAGCGCCTGATCGATTGATCCACAAACATTCTCCTTCGTCTCCATTCACGCAGGTGCAAAAAGCATTTCCTCAAACACATTCCCCGGGATCTTTCCTGGACGCTTATTCGATCACGTCATTCATTCGACACCGAGGGCTTGGTCTCTTCGGCAACTGGATGTGAATAACGCCTTTCTGAATGGTCATCTTGACAAGGAAGTCTATATGGCCCAACCGCCCGGCTTTATTGACAAAAACTTTCCATCCCGTTTGCAAACTTCGGAAAGCCATCTACGGTCTTAAACAGGCGCCGCGGGCATGGTATCAAGAACTTCGGCGTTTTTTGCTTGACATTGGTTTTGTTAATGCTCAATCTGATACATCGCTCTTTGTTTATCACCGTCATTGCTTATCTTCTCGTATATGTGGATGATTTTATTTTGACTGGGAATGATAATGCTTTTGTTGCTCGTCTTATTGAGCAGTTAGCCAAGCGGTTTTCTATTAAAATGAAAGAGTTGGGGTCCTTATCTTATTTTCTTGGCGTGGAAGTCTCACCTATCAAGGAAGTATGACTAAGATAGTTTATCCCTGCGGGAAGCATTAGCACCTCAGCTCAGTAGTACGCACAGAAAGTCTACCTCTGAACTGTTATGGCTTTCTTACTTGCTACGCGATCTAGCGGTGCCATTTCGCTATCAGCACTGTTATAATGCTAGCGCTACACACTTGGCGGCCAATCCTGTGTTCCATGCCCGCCCTTCGCAATGGTCTATTGATCACCCCGGCAACTTCGCCTTCTGGTATGGCTCCCATTCCCGTAGATGGCACAGGGGTCCCATCGCAGGCAAGACGGTAGGCTGGTTGAGTTCGGTCGGAGAAGGGCGCATCCATGTCCCCAGATAAGAGAGAACCTCTGCTTGGCGAATGTTGAGTCTATGGTCACCGCCCTATTAAATAAAAGCGGACGGACAATCCCTTATTGCTAATGAACTTATGTGGTCTTAAAAGCTCCCCTTTCGTCTTCTGAGTTCCTGTTGTTCACTTGTCTGCTAAAGCGAAGGAGGTTTCAGAAGCCCTGGAATCTCCTCTTGTTCTTGGCCAGTAGGATACCGTGTGTGATGGATGTTCGTTGTCGGAGGCGGTAATTGAACCCGCATTCTTCTAGGCCTGAGCCAGACGAGTAAACCATTCCTCTACTCCGATTGAATCCTTTGCAGCTTCCTGAAGTATCCCGCTTGTCGGACCTTTGTCAGTTCAGAAGAAGCGCGAAAACCTGAAACAAAAAATTTTCAAAGAATTGTCGAAAACTTTAGCGCTAAAACATTCGTAAAAAGATCGTTAAAAGTCTGGCTTCCTAAATTGGCTCTTCAACTTATATACGATGCCAGTCGTCGTGTTCTTGCTTTCCGTCTTCCTCAATAGGTCAAGGATAGGTTTGCCCCGTAGCTCTACTAGTAAGTAGAATATCTCCTCAATCGGCACGTGAATGTAGCGAGGAGCGAAGCAGCTCGATCTCGAACTTATATGGTCCATTGTCCTTGAAAAGAATTTACAGCGAGTTGTAACCAGCGGTTAAGGCAATCCACTTCTTGCTTTGTGGGACTGGGGCCATTCCCCCCGTTTGCCTTTTCTGAAGCTAAATCGTGGATGAGTCGTTCTACAAAAGACCCGGCAGATGGAATGCCCTTCTGTCTCCTCTGGTTCTTGGAAGGTGTTTGGATCCGAATTGCTTGATCTGACTGTTCAGCTTTCTGAAGAGTCTGCTTTGTCCGGGTCTCTTCCGGCCTTCCTGATTGAAGAGCCAAAACCCGCAACACTTTCTAAATCTGTATTAGTTTTTGATAATCAAATGGAGTAGCGATTAGTCGTATCAATCGCAATGGAAAGCCCATGAACTACAATTGCCTCAAAAATTTCTATTCCATAACCTGACTTTCGAAAGCCTTACCCTTCGACTCGACAGTCTTTCTTTCATAGCCCTCGAACTTGGGGTTCAGTGTGCTGTTGCTTCGTCTCGTTCCAATCCAACCCGAGCGTTTGGACCGGGGGAATTAGGCTAAGAAAAAATCTGCTTAGAGAAAGAACGGAAGGGAAATCCTCATCCCGAATGTGTGTATGGGATATCCCATGAGAAGAATGTAGCATGGCCTCAAAGCCATGGAGAATGGGACTTTGAGAAAGAACGTTTGTTTGCTACCATACCAGTGTCTATCGATGATCAGTACGATTCCAATTCACCGATCGGGAATTGAGCTTTTGTCAAGCATGAGGTTGGCGTTCAGTCAGGCGCCTTTCCTACACAAACCAACTATAATATGGGATATGAGCCGTTGCTCCTGAGCCCGTGGCGGGCACCCGCAGCTTATCCAAATGCTCGATGAAAAGCCTTCGCTCCTCGGGGCCTAGTGCAGGCGTGCCGATAGCCAGGTCTGCGGGTCGCTGCATACTAGAGATGATAGGAAGAGCTTCATAGAACCTGAAAACGATTTAGGCAACTTTAGATGCATTCTCTCAATTCTCAATTTCTCGGTCGAAGGTAGTACCAATACTAGGTCACAAACACGCACTCTGAACTTGCTGATCTCTCGGGCAATGAATATACTTGCGGGGTTCCTCCTTCACAGTCAAAGCGGAAAAGCTTTGATCGGCGAAGGAATCCCTGTCAGTAAGCTAGGGCATGTCGGCTTGTTCAAGAGCCTAGACAACACAGACAGGCAGCAAACGAACTCTCTCGTAGACTCTCTTTCTTGGCCTGGAACGTGGGCTAAATGAAACCCTTACGTTTCCTCCCTACCCATTGGCGCACTTCACCAACTACTTTGGCATAAGCACCCCACTTATTTTATTTTGGATGCGAGAACCAAAGATGCTAGGTCCGTGGATATGGGATGGGTTGATAGGTCTTTCGCTATGAGCTGCTAAAGGACTGGTTTCTAGTTCGTTGATTAGCTAAATAGCTTTTTTTGTTTTATAGTAATGTATTAATGAATGGTTCCTTGTGACCAAAGGAGTCTAGACTACTTCTAGAGATGCCCAGGTGGGTATCACGTAACGTCCTAGAGATCGGCATGTAGGTTTTGTAGCTATGGTTTGAAAACAGTGTAGTAAGCTATGTTTTTCTGATTGGTAGTAAAGAGTATCGTTAATGGCCCTATCGGGAAGGAAAGAAGCAGCTTCTATTCGGCCTCAGAGTCCAACTTTAGTAGTAATCTTTAATGCGGAGAGAAAGCGTGGTGCTGAAATAACCTTACTTCTTTGTGCTGGTGCTAAAATGGCTTCTGAGGAAAGCTGCCGTAGAACTCGCTTTCTGTGGCCTAGTAAGAATCTATCCACTATTCTACTCTCAGCCAAAGGTGGACTTCCTTGGGGGCCTTTGTTTGATAGAAGTAAATAACGGAGAAGGCTTAGGAATTTAAAATAAGTAACTCGATAGATGATGCTCATGCATTGGACTTGGTTAATCACGCCTTTTGAGTCGAACTTCTAAGATTCTAGCTTGTCTCTATTCGACTTGGCTCATAACTTCCTTTCTTAACGTAATTCACTGCGCCTAGCTGCTCTGGCACCCGCTGTGAGCTCTGAACCTTTCAT